CATTTTTCAATTAGCCAACCAGATCCTTTTACCAAATTCAACGTTAGCCAGATTAGTCAACGTTTATATGTTTCGATGCAACAACAAGATGTTATTTGTAACAAGTAGTTTTGTTGGTTGGTTAATTGGTCACATTTGTTTCCTTTTATTCACGAAAAGATTATTGGACTGGATACGGATCTATCTTTTGAGTAGATCTAAGAAGGAACTTGTGTCAGCATTGGATAAGTACATTTATAAGTACCTTGGGGCAAAATTTCAGGTCCGTTTTTCACACTTTCAGTACCGTGTGTCAGAATTGAATAAGTACATTAAATCAGAATTGAATAAATACAAAAAGAAGATTTATCAGTACCTTGTTAGGTCCCTTGGGGAAGAATTTGAATTTCTTATGCGAACCTTTCAGTGGGTTGTGTCAGAAATTCAGTACTTGCTGTTAATAAACTTGAGGAGAAACACGGGTCGGTTCGTGAATATTTTCTTATTTGTTACCTGTGCCTACTATTTAGGCAGAATACCTTTATTCATTTTTCCACATCCACTGACAAGCGTCCAAGCCCCACAACTGCAACCAAATTGGTTAGCCAGACAAGGCCGAGAAGCTGACACTTACTGGGAGGACGAGGACGAGGAAGAGGAAAAGGAAGAGGAAAAGAAAGAGGAAAAGAAAGAGGAGATTGCACGAAAAAAAGTGCTATTCAAAGAAGAAATTCCTCCCACGCGTTGGGGAGCGGATCTGGATGAAGAAAAAGATCAAAAAGCACCCATAGTGGTGGAAGGCATTTTAGCGGCCGATTTTTTTCAGTTTCAATGGACTCGTCCAGTACGATACATAAGCAATCAACACTTTTTTGGGGCTGTAAGAAAGGAAGCTTCACAATATTTTTTTGATACATGCCGAAGTGATGGAAAAAAAAGAATATCTTTTACAGATCCTCCTAGTTTTTCTAGTTTTAAGGAACTGACGAAAGGGATGATATCTTCGTCCACAGTAGAAAGACTCTCCTTTGATAAACTAGACAAAGATTGGCTTTATAAGAACAAACAAAGACAAAACAACTTAAATAACGAGTTTATAAAGAGAATTGAGGCTCTAGACACGGGATTTCTTTTTCTAGATATACTCGACAAAAGGACTCGGGTTTGTATTGAGAAAATGAACGAAACCTGCCTCTGCCTACCAAAAAGGTATGATCCTTTGTTGAATGGGCCCTCTCGTGGAAGAATCAAAAAGTTTAGAAAAGTAATCGAGGATCCCGAAGAAAAGGAGAAAAGCAAAGAAAAGGAGAAAAGCGAAGAAAAGGAGAAAAGCGAAGAAAAGGAGAAAAGCGAAGAAAAGGAGAAAAGCGAAGAAAAGGAGAAAAGCGAAGAAAAGGAGAAAAGCGAAGAAAAGGCACCAAAAAGCAAAGAACAGGAGAAAAGGGAAGAAGAGGCACGTCTACGCGAAGAAGCACGTCTACGCGAAGAAGCACGTCTACGCGAAGAAGCACGTCTAAGCGAAGAAAGGGCACTTCTTCAATTGGGTGAATTTCGTGAAAAAGTCTACAATGTAATTAAATCTCGTAAATCTAGTGGAAGAAAAAAGAATGCAATGCAATCTCGTGAAAAAGTCCAGAATGCAATGCAATCTCGTCGAAGAAAAAAAAATGGAACTACAAAATCTCGTGAAAGAATCGACGATGGAACTACAAAATCTCGTCGAAGAAAAAAAAATGGAACTACAAAATCTCGTGAAAGAATCGACGATGAACCTACAGAATCTCAACTTAAGCAAATCCTTGCTCTAAATCAAATTCATGAGACCCTTTTGCCAGGTTTCATTTTCGAGTCCCCAAAATTTGAAGAGAGAATGTTCGCGATACTAAAAAGTAAAACACTAAAACTAAGAGCAGAAGGAAAATTATATTATAATCCTTTGGCAAAATTTTTTTCTAAGCCTTGGGAAAAAAGGGGGGGAAGCATTGATTGGAACCAGCGAAAACTAAAAAAGCTAAAGCAACTAAGGACTTATAAAGTGGGAGAAAGTGTGGGACGAGCGCACATCGGTCAACGCGTCCCTCGCTGGTCATACGTATTACTCCGCGAGGTCGCATACGACCTGGGCGAACCCTTTGTGACCAAGCGGGGAGATGATGAGTGCTTTGATATTATATCAGCACAATACAAATATGAAATTATTTTGAATCAGGATACTCAAAATTTACTTATCAAAAATCTTTCTAAAGATAGTAATAAGATTGATCCGGAGATTGCTAAAGAGATTAATGAGAAGGTTAAGAAGGATTTGATCAAGAGTGGGGGAGACCCTTATAGTATTGACTTTGAGAAAAGCCTTGCTCATGTTCACGTTGGCAGCCTCATCACCAATATCGAGTGGAAAACCGAGAATAAGGACGTGTGGAGGACCTCCTTGAGAGCGGTGCGCGACCAATTTTGGCATCAGGATGACATCAAAGGTGTTGCGAGCGTCCTAAGGCGTAAAAACGGAGTTGTTGTAAGACAGATTGAAATGTTTCCGCATTCCCCTCTTTTTTTGGGCTTCTTAAAAAGTACACTGTCTAGTTCTTTTAGGGTAGTGAAACCCCTTGTTTTGAAAATGCAAAATTTGATGCATAGGTTTGGAATCAAAAAAGGGGACCTTTTCACTCTTAAGGGACCTAAGAAAGAACAGACAAAAACAAAAAGGAAGACAAAAAGGAAGACAAAAAGGAAGACAAAAGGGAAGACAAAAAGGAAGACAAAAAGGAAGATAGACGAAAAAAAAAGCAAAGCATTGAAAGAACGGAAAAAATTGAAAAGAATCAAAAAAGAGAAAATCGAACTAGACCCCGAAGAAGAGCTGTTCCGGATGGATGGAATAGATGCATGGAATGAGCTTTATTATGGGCTAGGAGTAAGAGGTATCGTATTAATTTTTAACTCCTATTTTAGAAGATATATTGCATTGCCTTTAGCGATAATAGCTAAAAATATTGGTCGTATCTTATTTTTGCAGCAGCCCGAGTGGGCTGAGGATAGAAAGGACTGGGAAAACGAGACTCATCTTTTATGCAACGATGACGGTTTTGCTATAGGCGTCATATCCATCAGCAACTTTCCGGAGGAGTGGTGGGAATACGGTCTTCAGGTCAAAGTTTTATGGCCTTTAGAGTTGAAACCTTGGCACACAGCGGATGATAGACAAAGGATAACCAACGATTATGCTTTTATAAGGTCTTTCTGGGGACTAGCTGACTATCCTTGGGGTGGTGCCCGACCCAACCGTTCCTTTTCCATTTTTTGGGGGCCCATTTTTAACGAACTAGGCAAAAAAAGTCAAAGATTAGCAGCAGAAAAATTGGAAGGGAGCGCCTTTCGACTTATAAGAAGCGTTTTCAACCAAAAAATAAAGCAAAATTTTGTTAGAGTTCTAGGAAACCCAAAAGAAAGCATAAAACGGCTTAAAGAAAGCATAAAACGGCTTAAAGAAAGGGTTCTAGTTCTAAAAAGCACAATTTTGAAAATAATCAAAAAAAATACAAGATTGAAAGGGATAGGAGTAGATGAATCGAGTGAAACTCAAAAAGAAAAAGATTCTATAATCAGCAATGAGATAATTCATGAATCATTTAGTCAAATTCGATCTACAGCTTCTACAAATTCAGAAGAAAAAATACAAAATCTGATTAATAGAACAAGCACAATCAAAAATCAAATAGAAAGAATTACACAAGAAAAAAAAAAAGTCACTCCAGGACTAAATAATAGTCCTAACAACAAAAAGCAAAATAATAATGTAGAATCACCAAAAAATATTTGGAAAATTGTAAAAAGAAGAAATGTTCGATTAATAAGTAAATGGAATTATTTTCAAAAAATTTTCATTGAAAAAATATACAAAATATACCTAGATATCTTTCTATGTATCATTAAGATTCCTAGAATCAATTTAACAAAAAAATTTTTTGAGAAAGACATTTCCAATACTGAAACAAATCAAAAAAGAATTACCTTTAGTTCGACTATAAAAAATATAAATAAGCGGAAGTCACAGATTGTTCCGAAATTTGCTTCCTTGCCAAATTTATCTTCCCTGTCACAAGCATATGTATTTTACAAATTATCACAAACCCTAGTTAGTGATAAGTTAAGATCTGTTCTTCAATATCGCGGAACGTCTTTTTTTCTTAAGACTGCAATAAAGGATTCTTTTGAAAGACAGGGAATATTTCATTCCGAATTAAAGCATAAGAAACTTCGAAATTTTGGAACGAATCCATGGAAAAACTGGTTAAGAGGTCAGTCTCAATACAATTTATCTAAGGTTCATTGGGAGCGAGTAGGCGCACAAACCTGGCGAAATAAAGTCAACCGACGCCATACGCCTCAAAATAACGATTTAAATAAAGGAGATTCATATGAAAAAGACCCATTACTTCATTCCAAAAACCAAGATGATTCTGAAGTATATTCATTAGTAAGAAATCAAAAAACTAAGTTTAAGAAAAACTATAAATATGATCTTTTAGCATATAAATACATTTCTTCTGAAACTAAGAAGGACTCCTCTATTTCTAAATTGCCATTACAAGTAAATAAGAGCCAAGAGATCGACTTATTTGATATACCAGAGGAGATTGTTTTCAAGACTTATTTCAAGGATTGTATACTAGACAAGAAGTTTCTAGACAAGCTTTATCGAGACAATACTTATCTACACAATTATCTAGACAATACTTATGTAGACAAGGATTATCACAAGGATTATCTAGACAAGAGTTTTCTAGACAAGGTTTATTTCAAGGATTCTCTAGACCAGCTTTATCTAGAAAAGGATTATTACAAGGATTATCTCGACGAGGTTTATCTAGACAATAATTCTCTAGACAATTATCTAGACAAGGTTTATATGTCTCTGAAAAAAATGCGAAAGAAAAAACCTGAAAGAAAATATATGGACTTTGATTGGAAGTTTTTCGAAAAATATCTAGTCAATTTGGAGGCTGGGAAAAAGATCGACC